ATTGAAATTAATTATTTATTATAATAATAATAAATTCATAATAATAATCTAATTGAAGTAAAGTAATAATAAATTGAAATTAATTATTTAATTAGTTATAATAATAATTAATTAATAATCTAATTGAAGTTTAGTAATTAAAAAATAATAATCTAATTGAAGTTTAGTAATTCTTGTTTTTGGAGAGAGGTTTTCATTGGGGTGCATCCAGTAGGAATTGAACCTACGACTTCGCCAATTATGAGTTGGGCGCTTTAACCATTCAGCCATGGATGCTTCGGGGGAATCCTCGTACCTGGTGAATAACCAAATTCCAATTGAAGTGAAATCTTTTAGATAAATCAATGCATTATAGGAGGTATAAATACAAATGCATCAATTCAAATACTGGGTTTTCGAATTGAGAGAGATATTTAGAGAGATCCGGAATTCTCGCGATTTCTTATATTCATGGACTCAAATTAATTCAGCGGTATCTTTCATTCACATTTTTTTCTATCAAGAGAGTTTTATCAAACTCTTGGACTCCCGAATTTGGAGTATCCTACTTTCACGCAATTCACAGGGTTTAACAAGGAATCGATATTTCACGATCAATAATGTAGTATTCTTTGTAGTAGCGATCCTTCTATATCGTATTAACAATCGAAAGATGATCGAAAGAAAAAATTTCTATTTGACAGGACTTCTTCCTATACCTATGAATTCCATTGGACCCAGCAATGATAATAGATTGGAAGACTCAAAAGATTCAACCAATATCAATAGGTTGATTGTCCCGCTCCTGTATCTTCCAAAAGGAAAAAATATATCTCAGAGATCTTTTTTCTCTGATAGATGGTCAGAACTTCATCTGGATTCAAATCCTACTGAAAGGTCCAGTAGAGATCAGAAATTATTAAAGAAAGAAGAAGATGTTTCTTTTCTTTTTTCCAGGCGATCGGAAAATAAAGAAATAGAAAATATAGTCAAAATAAGTATGTATTTACAAAAGACTGTCTCAATTCATCCTATTTCATCCGATCGAGGATGTAATATGGTTACGAAGGATGAACTTGACAGTTCCAATAAGATTTCCTTATTGAACAAAAACCCACTTTTTGGTTTATTGCATCTATTCCAGTACCGGAACAGGGGGGGATACATGTTACACCACTATTTGGAATCAGAAGAGAGATTTCACGAACTGGCAGATCTATTGAATCTATCAATAACCGAGCCGTATTTGGTGTATCAGAAGCGATTTTATTTTTCTATTGATTCTTTCAAATCGGATCCAAAACGATTCTTAAATGAGGTATTCAGGAATGAATCAAAAAAGAAATCTTTATTGGTTCTACCTCCTCTTTTTTATGAAGAGAATGAATCTTTTTATCAAAGGATCATAAAAAAATGGGTCCGCACCTCTTGTGGGAATGATTTGGAAAATTCAAAACCAAAAATAGTGGTATTTACTAGTAACAAAATAATGGAGGCAGTCTATCAATATAGATTGATCCAAAATCTGATTCAAATACAATATAGTATCTATGGGTACATAAGAAATGTATGGAATCAATTCATTAAAAAGAATAGATTCGACCGCAACTTCGAATATGGAATTCAAAGGTATCAAATAGAAAATGATACTCTGAATCATAGAACTATAATGAAATACACGATCAACCAACATTTATCAAATTGGAAAAAGAGTCAGAAGAAAAGGTTCGATCCTCTTTTTTGGATTTCTCGAACCGAGGGATCCATGAATAGGGATCCTAATGCATATAGATATAAATGGTCCAATGGGACCGAGAATTTCCAGGAAAATTTGGACCATTTCATTTCCGAGCAGAATAGCCGTTTTCAAGTAGTGTTTGATCGATTACGTATTAATAAATATTCAATGAATTGGTCTGAGGTTATCGACAAAAAAGATTTATCTAAGTCACTTTGTTTCTTTTTGTCCAAGTTTCTTCTCTTTTTGTCTAACTCACTTCCTTTTTTCTTTGTGAGTTTCGGGAGTATCCCCGTTCATAGGTCCCAGATCCACATCTATGAATTGAAAGGTCCGAATGATCCACTCTGTAATCAGTTGTTAGAATCAAGAGGTCTTCAAATAGGTAATTTGAAAAAAAGTAAACCCTTCTTATTGGATGACTACCATACTTCCCAAAAATCGAAATTATTGATCAATGGAGGACCAATATCACCATTTTTGTTCAATAAGATACCAAATAGGATGACGGATTCCTATTTCTCAATGATATCCCACGGTCAAGACAATTGGTTGAATCCCGTGAAACCGTTTCATAGAAGTTCATTGATATCCTCTTTTTATAAAGCAAATCGACTGCGATTCTTGAATAATCCATATAATTTAGGCTTCCATTGGAACACAAGATTCTCTTTTTATGTGGAAAAGGCCTGTATAAATAATTATGATTTTCTGTATGGACAATTCCTCAATATCTTGTTCAGTCGAAACAAAAAATTTTCTTTGTGCGGCGGTAAAAAAAAACATGCTTTTTTGGAGAGAGATACTATTTCACCAATCGAATTACAGGTATCTAACATTTTAATACCTAAGGATTTTCCACAAAGTGGTCACGATAGAACTAGTTACTCGATCACAGACATTTCTGGAACACCTCTAACAGAGGAAGAAAAAGTCCTTTTTGAAAGAATTGATTGTCAACCTCTTTCAGATATGAATCTACCTGATTCAGAAGGGAAGAACTTGCATAAGTATCTAAATTTCAATTCCAACATGGGTTTGATTCAAACTCCATATTCTGAGAAATTTTTCCCATCCGAAAAGAGGAAAAAACGTAGTCCTTATGTAAAAAAACCCCTTGAGAAAGGGGAGATGTATAGAACCTTTCAAAGAGGTAGTGTTTTTTCAACTCTCTCAAAATTGAATAGATTCCGAAGATATATACCATGGTTACTTACCTCGACAGGGCACAAATATCTAAATTTAATATTTTTAGATACTTTTTCAGACCTAGTGACGATACTAAGTAGTAGTAAAAAATTTCAAAAATTTATATCCATTTTTCATGATATTATGCATGGATCAGATATATTATCGGGAATTATTCAGAAAAAATTGTGTCTTTCACAATGGAATCTGATAAGTGAGATTTCTAGTAAGTCTTTCCATAATCTCCTGCGCCAAGAAATTTTTCATCGAAATAATGAGTCACCATCGACACATCTGAGATCGCTAAATATTCGGGAGTTCTTCTATTCAATCCTTTTCCTTCTTCTTGTTACCGGATATCTCATTTTTACACATCTTCTCTTTGTTTCTCGATTCTATGGTGAGTTACAGACAGAGTTCCAACAGGTCAAATCTTTGATGATTCCATCCTACATGATTGAGTTGCGAAAACTTCTGGATAGGTATCCTACATCGGGACTTAATTCTTTCTGGTTAAAGAATCTCTTTCTAGTTGCTATGGAAGAATTAGGAAAGTTTATAGAAGAAAGACGAGGTTCTGCTTCTGGCAGCAACATGCTATGGGGTGGTGGTGCCATTTATGAGGTCAAATCCATACGTTCTAAGAAGAAAGATTTTAATCTCATCGATTTCATAAGTATTATACCAAATCCCATCAATCTAATAGCTTTTTCGAGAAATACTAGACATCTAAGTCATACAAGTAAATTGATATATTCCTTCATAAGAAAAAGAAAAAACGTAAATAGTGATTGGGTTGATGATAAAATAGAATCCTGGATCTCGAACAGTGATTTGATTGCTGATAAAGAAAGAGAATTCTTGGTTCAGTTCTCTACCTTAACGGCAGAAAAAGGGATTGATCAAATTCTATTGAGTCTGACTCATAGTGATCATTTAGCAAAGAATAACTCTGGTTATCAAATGATTGAACAACCGGGAACAATTTACTTACGAGATTTAATTGACATTCATAAAAAGGATCTAATGAATTATGAGTTCAATCCATCCTGCTTAGCAGAAAGACGGATATTCCTTGCTCATTATCAGACAATCACTTATTCACAAACCCCGTGTGGGGCTAGTAGTTTTGATTTCCCATCCAATAGGAAACCCTTTTCGCTCCGCTTAGCCCTACCCCTAGGAGGGGGTATTTTAGTGATTGGTTCTATAGGAACTGGACGATCCTTTTTGGTCAAATACCTAGCGAAAAACTCTTATGTTCCTTTCATTACAGTATTTCTGAACAAGTTCCTGGATAACCATCCTAAGGGTTTTAATATTGATGAGAATGATAGTGAAGAGAAAATTTTTGATGATAGAGAGGGTACCATTTACAGTCTTTTACCTAGTAACGAGAGTCAGGATAGTTACTATAGTTACGATAGTGATGATAGTGAGGATTTCGACCGTGACCTTGATAGGAAGCTAAAGTTTATAACTATGAAGGATGTGCTACCTAGGGATCTTATACCGGAAATAGACCGATTTTTGATCACCCTTCAATTCGAATTAGCAAAAGCAATGTCTCCTTGTATAATTTGGATTCCAAACATTCATGATCTGAATATGAATGAGTCCAATGACTTATCCCTCGGTCTATTAGTGAACTATCTTTCTAGGGATAGTAAAAGATGTTCCACTAGAAATATTCTTGTTATTGCTTCGACTCATATTCCCCAAAAAGTAGATCCCGCTCTAATCGCTCCGAATAAATTAAATACATGCATTAAGATACGAAGGCTTCTTATTCCACAACAACGAAAGCACTTTTTTACTCTTTCATATACAAGGGGATTTCACTTGGAAAAGAAAATGTTCCATACTAATGGATTTGGGTCCATAACGATGGGTTCCAATGTACGAGATCTTGTAGCACTTACCAATGAGGCCCTATCAATTAGTATTATACAAAAGAAATCGATAATAGACACTAATATAATTAGATCTGCTCTTCATAAACAAACTTGGGATTTGCGATCTCAGATAAGATCGGTTCAGGATCATGGGATCCTTTTCTATCAGGTAGGAAGGGCTGTTTCACAAAATGTACTTC